ACTGGCCTATTAACTCTTTATAACGCGTTCTATTTTTTTTTGACAAATAAGCCAGCAACCGTTGACGTTTTCCCAGAATTTTCCGCAGACCTCTCTGAGATAAATAGTCTTTTTTGTGCAATTCCAAATGTGAAGTAAGTTTACGTATCTTATTGGTGAAACTTACTACTTGAAATTCAACAGATCCTCTGTTTTCTTTGTTTTCTTCTTGTTCTTGAAAAATAATTGAAATAAATGAATTTTTTACCATAAAATAATTTCACACTCCCCTTTTTACAGATATTGATTTTATTAAGCAGTAATAATAATGTCAGAAATTTTAATGTAGTATACACAATAATCATAATTTTTTTATAGACTCCTTATTTTATCAATTAATAAATCCTATTTTGGAGTTCATTTGTATAGTAAAAAGACGATACCAAATAGTTTAGTACGAAGATTCTGTTGATTAATTTCTAGCTTTAATTGATACGACATTTTTCCTACGTCATTTCCTTATTATTGCACTATCCTAGACTGGAATGTAAGACAGTGCATATGTTCATTTGGTTGCTTGCATATAACATGGATATATTTAGATCACGGACAGAACTGATTGATAGAACAACAGAATATCTAGGAAACTCAAAATTGTTAATCATGGATACATATATATCCTTAACATACTCAAGCGGCTCCCATTATTGGTATCAAACCAATAACGATTCATACAAGCTAAATCTTCTAATCGATAATTAGGCCAAAAAAAGAACTTGAATTTAATTAATTCATTTTTTTTTATGTCAAAATCTTGATTTTCATCCAAAAATTGACTCCATTTTTTTATCTTGTTCTCGTTGTAAACTAATGTGTTTCTATCCACACCAGTGTTATTCTTTAAATTCAAATTGAAAGAAATGAGAATTCTTAATTCTCTACGGTGTCTAGACGATAAAATTTTTTCAGGAACAAGCAAATCAGAATTCTTTTTGTCTATATTTTTAGCAACATTTTTTTGTTTTTGGTATCTTTGATTACTTTGGTGCTTACTTTTATGAACCAATGAAATACCTATGATTTGATACATAAAAAACTGTCCGTCATTTTTTAGAGATAGGCGGGCAGGTTCCAGAATTAATATTCCTGTTTTCATTAATTGTGTAAGATTTAAATGCCTACTCATTATATCCAGATCCATTTCTTTCCTTTGAATATAAGATATAGTAATTTTTCTGACATTTATCAGGTTAAGTAGTAGACCATATATCTGGATATTATTCATTATTTTTTGATTCAATTGATTGAAACGTCCAGCCCATCTTAATTGCAAAGGAAAATCTCCTTTAAGGAATATTTTTAGTTTTTCGATGGATTCTAAAAAGTATTCTTCAATATTGTTTTGATTATTTAATTCAAAATATTGTTTTGAATTTGATGGGCTAAATTTGAAAAAATCCTCTTCTTGCTTTCCGTTGATATTTTGATTTTCACTAAAATTGGGATTGATATTCAAATTAAAAAGAAGTAATTTGCTTGGAATAAACCAAGGTTTCTCTTTATATTTATGATAAAGTATCACAAACTTTGGAAAGAAAAAAACTTTCGGATTCGATATGAGGCAATTTAAGATTAAGATTTTTTCATTCATTCCCATCCAATCAAAAAATACCTTTTTGTAATTTATTTCCGAATTTGAATCAATCGGAAGATAAAAAAGACCATTATTATGAATTTTATCCTTTATTTGGTCCTTATTAGGTTCAACCTTAATATTTTTATTAATTTTATACAAAAATTTTCTATCTTTATTTTTTTCCATATATATAATATCGCTTTTTCCTAAAAAATTCTTGCTAGGAATATTCTTGAGTATGCTAAAAAATTTTTCTTTATTTCTGGTGGAATTTTCTTGGTTATTATTTGTTTCTAATGATGATCTATAAATATAGTAGTTATTTTTAGTTTCAGAATGAATATATTTATATGATAAAAGATCATATCTATAGTTTTTTTTTAAATTATCCTCTTTATTTGGTAATAAATAGACTTTCGAATTTTGTTTTTTTTTTGAATCAAGTAATTGGTCTTTTTCAGAGGAATACCATTTGTTTAAATCTTTATTTTGAGACGTCTGGCATTGGTTGATTCTATTTCGCCATTTTTTGGGGATTAATCTAGACGACGTAATCTGAGATAAATCGTATTGATAATGACCTTTTAACCAGTTTTTCCATGGATTCATTCCATAATTTGGAAGTTTATTATGTCTTAATTCAGAATGAAATATTCCTTGTCTTCCAAAAAAATCCTTTATTTCAGTCTTAAGAAAAAAAGACGGTCCATTATATTGAAGAATAGATCTTAACTTATTCAAATTAATAATCTGCGTTTGTGATAATTTGAAAAATACATATTTTTGTGACAAGTAAGATAAATCAAAAAAAATATCTGACTTCCGCTTACTATTTCTAAGATTATCAAAAGCCCTTTTTATAGTCATAGACAAAATAAAGTCAAT